CGGAACAGGGGAGGATACACGTTACACCACGATTTTGAATCAGAAGAGAGATTTCAAGAAATGGCGAATCTATTCACTCTCTCAATAACCGAGTCGGATCCGCTGTATCATAAGGTATTTTCCTTTTCTATTGATTCCTACAGATTGGATCAAAAACAATTCTTGGACCAGTCCAGGGATGAATCGAAAAAGAAATCTTTATTGGTTCTACCTCCTATTTTTTATGAAGAGAATGAATCTTTTTCTCGAAGGATCAGAAAAAAAGGGGTCCGGATCTCCTGCGGGGATGATTTTGAAGATCCAAGACCAAAAAAGGTGGTATTTGCTAGCAACAACATAAGGGAGGCAGCCAATCAATATAGATTGATTCGAAATCTGACTCAAATCCAATACAGTACCTATGGGTACATAAGAAATCTATTGAATCAATTCATTAAAAAGAATCGATCCGATCGCAACTTCGAATATGGAATTCAAAGGGATCAAAGAGGAAAGGATACTCTGAATCATAGAACTATAATGAAATATACGATCAACCAACATTTATCGAATTTGAAAAAGAGTCAGAAGAAGTGGTTCGATCCTCTTATCTCGATTTCTCGAACCGAGAGATCCATGAATCGGGATCCTGATGCATATAGATACAAACGCTCCAATGGGAGCAATAATTTCCAGGAACATTTGGAACATTTCGTTTCTGCGCAGAAGAGCCGGTTTCAAATATTGTTCGATCAATTACGCATTAATCAATATTTGATTGATTGGTCTGAGGTTATCGACAAAAAAGATTTGTCTAAGCCACTTCCTTTCTTTTTGTCCAAGTTGCTGTTCTTTTTGTCTAACTCACTTCCTTTTTTCTGTGTGAGTGTCGGGAATATCCCCATTCCTAGGTCCGAGATCCACATCTATGAATTGAATGGTTCGAATGATCAACTCTGCAATCAGTTGTTAGAATCAATAGGTCTTCAAATTGTTCATTTGAAAAAAAGGAAACCCTTCCTATTGGATGACCACGATACTTCCCGAAAATCGAAATTCTTGATCAATGGGGGAACACCTTTTTTGTTCAATATCTTCACTAAGATACCAAAAAGGTGGATGATTGGCTCGTTCTATACTAGAAATAATCGCAGTAAATCCTTTGATAATGCGGATTCCTATTTCTCAATGGTATTCCACAACCAAGACAATTGGTTGAATCCCGTGAAACCATTTCATAGAAGTTCATTGATATCTTCTTTTTATAAAGCAAATCGACTTCGATTCTGGAATAATCCACATCACTTCTTCTTCTATTGTAACACAAGATTCCCCTTTTCTGTGGAAAAAGCCCGTATCAATAATTCTGATTTTACGTATGGAGAATTCCTCAATATCTTGTTCATTCGCAAAAAGATCTTTTTTTTGTGCGTCGGTAAAAAAAAGCATGCTTTTGGGGGGAGAGATACTATTTCACCAATCGAGTCACAGGTATCTAACATATTCATACCTAACGATTTTCCACAAGGTGGTGACGAAACGTATAACTTGTCCAAATCTTTCCATTTTCCAAGCCGATACGATCCATTTGTTCTACGAACGAGTTACTCGATCGCAGACACTTCTGGAACACCTCTAACAGAGGGACAAATAGTCAATTTTGAAAGTCAACATATGAATCTATCTGATTCAGAAGGGAAGAACTTACATCAGTGTCTCAATTCAAACATGGGTTTGATTCACACTCCATGTTCTGAGAAATATTTACTATCCGAAAAGAGGAGAAGACGGAGTCTTTCTCTGAAGAAATGCGTCGAGAAAGGGCAGATGTATAGAATCTTTCAACGAGATAGTGCTTTTTCAACTCTCTCAAAATGGAATCTATTTCAAACATATATGCCATGGTTCCTTACTTTGACAGGGTACAAATATCTAAATTTGATATTTTTAGATACTTTTTCAGATCTTTTTCCGATACTAAGTCAAAAATTTGTATCCATTTTTCATGATATTATCCATGGGTCGGGTATATCACGGCGAATTCTTCAGAAAAAACGATTTCTTCCACAATGGAATCTGATAAGTGAGATTTTGAGTAAGTTTTTCCATAATCTTCTTCTGTCCGAAGAAATGATTCATCGAAATAATGAGTCACCTGTGGTATCGATACATCTGAGATCTCCAAATGTTCAGGAGTTCCTGTATTCAATCCTTTTCTTTCTTCTTGTTGCTGCATATCTCGTTCGTACGCATCTTCTCTTTGTTTGCCGGTCCTTTAGTGAGTTACAGACAGAGTTCGAAAAGGTTAAATCTTTGATGATTCCAGCATCTATGATTGAGTTGGTAAAACTTCTGGATAGGTATCTTACATCTTCTACACCGAATTCTTTCTGGTTAAAGAATCTCTTTCTAGTTGCTCTGGAACAATTAGGAGATTCTCTAGAAGCAATACGGGCTTCTGGCGGCAACATGCTTGGTCCCACTTTTGTTGTCAAATCAATACGTTCTAAGAAGAAATATT